TTGTTTCTCCTTAATTTTATTTTAATTTTGAATCTACTCCTTCGAAGAAAAGAAAATAAGTCTCTTGAAATTTTTAACCTCCGATTGTATCCGAACGAGAGGAATGTTGAAAAGTCACTACGAACCCGAAACATACCATTGGAAAGTGATTCAGTAATTAAACCTTCATGAATCCATTTTTGTTCTTTCATTCCAGGTAACCCCTTTTATTATCAACTCATGGAGTAGGAGTGATATTAGACAACCCTTCCTCTTTTTTCAAAAAAAAAATAGGAAGTTTTCCTACGGATGCAATTCGTAGATCATAAAGATCACCATATATATAACAAAATTTCTCCCCCGATTCCTTCTAGTCGAGCCTCTCGGTCTGTCATTATACCTCGAGAAGTCGAAAGAATTACAATACCCATTCCTCCTAAAATCCTAGGAATTCGTTGATGGTTGGAATAGATTCGTAGGCCGGGTCGGCTGATACGTTTTAAAACAGTTCTATATGGCCCTTTTCTATTCCTTCTATGTCGCAGAGTTGAAACCAAGAAATATTTCTTGCTTACTCGATGTTTTCTCACATTTTCGATAAAGCCTTCGCGTAGAAGTATTTTAACAATGTTTTCAGTGATATTTGTAGATGCTATTCGAACCGTTCCTTTTTTATCCATGTCAGCATTTCGTATAGAAGTTATTATTTCGGCAATAGTGTCCCTACCCATGATGAACTATAATTATTGGTGCCTCCGGGTTTTTATATAATCAGCATGCTCTACTCTTTTTTTTTCATGAATTATTAAAGGTATATGCGTGAGAAACAATCTACTAATGCATTCTACTAATTAATGGAATCTAATTCAGTTCAGATATCTTACTATGAACCTCCCTTTTTTTATGTTTTATTATGTTTTCATCTATTAGTATTTATTTAGAATCTATTTATAATACCTCAGGAGCTAATGAGACTATTTTAGTAAAATTCAACTGTCTCAATTCCCGAGCGATCGCACCAAAAACTCGAGTTCCTTTGGGATTTCCTTCTTGATCAATGACAACTGCTGCATTGTCATCATATTGTATTATCATACCATTGTCACGTTTGAGTTCTTTACATGTACGTACAATTACAGCTCTGATCACTTCTGATCTTTGTAGAGGCATATTGGGAACTGCTTCTTTGATTACAGCAACAATAACGTCACCAATATGAGCATATCGGCGATTACTAGCTCCTATGATTCGAATACACATTAATTCTCTAGCCCCGCTGTTGTCCGCTACATTTAAATAGGTCTGAGGTTGAATCATATCATTCTTATTATTTTTCTCTTTTTTCTTTCAATGCTAACTAACTAAAGGGCGAAGAAAAAAAGAAGAAAGATTGTTTGTCCAGAAATAAAAAAACTGCGGTTTTTTCATCACAAGGCCCCTTTCCTTTCGTTCCATATCCCTATCCCGCAATAACGAATTGAGTTCGTATAGGCATTTTGGACGCAGCTATAGAAATAGCTTCTCTGGCTACAATTTCTGATACTCCACCCATTTCATAAAGTATTCGACCCGGTTTAACGACGGATACCCAATATTCGGGAGATCCTTTCCCCGAACCCATACGTGTTTCGGTAGGCCTTACTGTAACAGGTTTGTCTGGAAATATACGTACCCATATTTTTCCACCACGACGCGCATATCGTGCCATGGCTCGTCGCCCCGCTTCTATTTGTCTAGATGTGATCCAAGCGGGTTCAAGTGCCTGAAGGGCGTATCCGCCGAAACAAATTCGATTGCCTCGATAAGATATTCCCTTCATTCTTCCTCTATGTTGTTTACGAAATCTGGTTCTTTTGGGGTTATAGTTGATGGTTGTTTCTCAATGCCATCTCTACTGCAGAACTGGACATGAGAGTTTCTTCTCATCCAGCTCCTCGCGAATGAAACGATTAAATAATATTGTATATATTTTGAATTGAATGAATAATGAATCATGGAATTTTTTGAGATATAATCTGTCACGTACACGTAGGAATAAAATAAAATGATAAATTCCATTTTATAATTAATGAATCTTCATTTATTTTTACCTTTATTTTATTTATTTTTATTGAATTGCCCAAAACTTAGCAATCCAGTAAGGCTTTCGCGGGCGAATATTTGCTCTTTCAACATCCCTTTCATTCGTAGGGGCGTTCCATGACCTATCAGAATAAATGAATTGGTTCTTGGCTCGTTCCGCCATCCCACCCAATGAATCATTAGGATTCGTTTTCAAGGGAATCTTCCTCAGTCACAGGTTCTGTCGTTCCCATCGCTTCTCGATTAATGACTAGGCCCGAACTCTGCAATGGAGCTCCTAATAAAATTTGTTCCTGAATCAATCTTCTCAGTCTTTATTGACTCGGCGCTCTTTATTCTTTTTTATTTTTCGTATAAATTGTATTCATATTCATCGAATCTAATTATTAATTATGGACGAATACATTAATGCTTTATTACATTGCCTTTTATAAGATAGTTCATAGACCATACATATTGGAATCATATATCATTGCTATTCTTTTTCTTTCTTTCTCTCACCCCTCCATTTATCCATATCCCTTTGTTTTTGCTTCACAACCTTATAGATTGATTTTTCTTTTATGTAAAAAAAAATGCTTCAGTTGCTACAACAATATGATCAATACATCATATAGCGACTGGTTCCTTGGATCCAGATAATACGAAGCAATGAGCTGGTTATTAGTTATATAGTTATTAGTTCATACTAGGGGATGGCCCTTTGTTTTTTAATCCTAACCTAACTCTAAATAAAAAACCAACGAGTCACACACTAAGCATAGCAATTATATGGAGATGGAGTCAATCGAATTGTTATTCAACCCTATAGAATTAAGAATTCGAAAAAATTCTCATTTTTTTGATTGAACGGAAAAAAATGAACGAGTTTGTGATTTTTTATTCAATTGCCGGATGGATGGAACAGAAAGACAACGAAAGGCCCATTATTCCTCGTCTGCAAATATCCAAATTTTGATTCCTAATGCCCCATAGATAGTTCGAACTGTATAGGAACAATAATCAATTTTGGCTCGAATGGTTTGTAGGGGAACCCTACCTTCTCTGATCCATTCGACACGTGCTATTTCCTTTCCGTCGATACGCCCTGCAATTTGTACTTGAATTCCCTTTGTATCTGCTTTTTCAGTTAATTCAATAGCTTTTTTCATTGCCTTTCGAAACGAAACTCTATTCTTTAATTGTTCGGCTATAAATTCTGCAAGAATATTAGGTTGTCCATACGGTTTTTCAACTCTTGTGATAGCAATGTTAAGTTTTTGGTTCACAGAATTAAATTCTTTTTGTGCATTGCTCTGTAATTCTTCAATTCCTCGCGGGCTGCCCTCTATGAACAATTTTGGGAATCCCATATATATTATGACCTGGATCAGATCGATTCTTTTTTTAATCTTTATGCGTGCAATTCCCTCGGCACCCGAGGATATTTTCCTATTTTTTTGTACATAATTCTTGATACAATCCTGTATTTTTTGATCTTCCTGGAGACCCTCGGAATAACTTTTTGGTTGTGCAAACCAAACAGAATGATGACTTTGGGTTGTACCAAGTCGGAAACCGAGTGGATTTATTTTTTGTCCCATAGCACCTCGCTATCTCTATAAGGCCATATCATTTCTCTATTAGCCCACGTCATTCTGTTACGATATAGCATATGATCCATCATATATAGATACCTCTCTCTGACATCTTTATACTTATCTTTATATACCCATCCATATTTTCTTAACCATATGAAATAGTTTTTCTCTTTAGATGTATCTTTCAATACAATAGTTATATGACAGGTGGGTCTTTTTATCGGATAACTACGTCCTCGGGCTCGGGGTTTTAACTTTTTCATGCTAGTACCTTCATTAACTTCGGCTTGACTAATGATTAAAGCCGTTTCGTTGAATCCCATATTGTGACTAGCATTTGCTGCTGCAGAATAAACTAATTTTAAAATGGGATAACACGCTCGATAAGGCATGAGTTCTAGTATCATAAGTGTTTCCTCGTAGGGACGCCCACGAATCTGATCAATTACTCTTCGCGCTTTATGAGCAGACATACGTATATGTTGACCTAAAGCGTATACTTCTACATCTGGGTCACTCTTTATCATAAGGTTCACCTCCCACCAATAAACGATGAGCACCCATATCCACTTTATTAATTAATATATTAACGACGAGATTTATTATCGTTTCTCGCATGCCCCCGGAAATTCAGAGTAGGTGCAAATTCTCCCAATTTGTGACCTACCATACGATCTGTTATATAAATAGGCAAATGTTCCTTTCCATTATGAATAGCAATTGTATGGCCGATCATTGTGGGTATAATGGTAGATGCCCGGGACCAAGTTACGATTGTATCTTTTTCTGCCCTCGTGTTGAGCTTCGCAATTTTTATCAATAAATGATTAGCTACAAAAGGATTTTTTTTTAGTGAACGTGTCACAGCTAATTACTCCTTTTTTTTTGTAAAGATGAGGAAACATATTCTATTTTCAATATTCTCCTATTTACTACGGCGACGAAGAATCAAACTATCACTATATTTATTCCTTTTTCTACTTCTTCTTCCAAGCGCAGGATAACCC